CGAGAAGTCTATTTCCATGTGGTCTGTTCTGAATAGTGATAACTACTTTTCAAAATTCGATCAAATCGATCGAGAATGTCATCATCTGTTAGGTGGGCCAACCGACCGACCGAGTTGGGCTGGGCGTCCATGTCACAGAACCTTTCTCTAGCCAAGAATCCCATTATTGATCGAATCGGGGCGGATCCTTATTGTAATAAACTGCATTAATATCTATTACAGTTAGTTAATATCCCTTTATAGTCAAAGGCAAATGCAAAATCTATCGTTTTAACACTCAGAAAAAAACCTAGAAAAGAGGAAGAGTCACTAAGACAAGAGAGCTATAGGTAAGCAAGCAAGAAGGAGAGGTGCAAAAAGGCGAGGCAAGGGGCTCTCCATCTCTAGGAAGATTGTGTCCAGGATCTGGTAATCTAAGCCTTGCTTCTTCTGGTCGACTCGTATTAGCCTGTGCTTTATTACAGGTAGTCATTCCCCCGTTCCTTTAGTCTTTTCAAGGGTACTTTAATCTTAAGTCGCGGTCATGTCTTGCCCCCCAGTATAGTGACCGCTTCCATGTTTTCCCCGAATTTCATCAGTTCCAGACTCAAGTGCCTGTTCATCCATCTTCATTCCAAAGGCGAACATCTCCATTGAGTGACTGTAACAGCTATGGTTTACAGTCAATAGTTCTTAACCAACCCTTTCTATTATATTATGTCTTTCTTTCTGAAGGGCTTGCGGTTTATTACACCAAAGGCTTTCAGTTAACTATTGAAGCTATCGAGAGAGTACCAAATGCTGACGGTGACGAAGGTTACCGACTTTCGGTGGACGCGGAGCCAACGAGTTCAGTCGAAGAGCGTAACGAGTATAAGGTTACAGAAGCCTTCGCCAACTTTGATAGGCATAGCATTGCAAGCAAATAGAGCAGAGAGCTTACCGTTTGTTTCTATTAGAGTCGCGAGCTTGTTGTAGTCGGTCCTAAAGGGAGAACCTTGCTGCTTACTTGCTATATCCCCGCGTCCTTGCACGGCTCGGCTCGTTCTTCGAGCCCTGCTTCAAGGTTCAAGGGCTCCCCGTTCCTACCGTCCAAAACAGGCCTATGGAGTATAGCCAAGTGGTAAGGCATCGGTTTTTGGTACCGGCATGCAAAGGTTCGAATCCTTTTACTCCAGATTATGAACACCCGATCGGATCTGTCAAGAACGGGCTGACGACTACAGGGGAAGCGGCTGACTGCAGTCCCTGAGCCCAGTAGCATGTAGCAAGCCAAAAGTTTGACTTGAACCTACTTTGCTAAGAGAAGAGAGAGAAGGGAAAGACAGACGGCAGAAAGAAATCCTTCCAACCAACCGCGGAATTTCACACAAGACTGACTTCGGCCAGGTTCTTTTATAAATCTCCTGTCATTGCTATCTCGTGCGCGAAGGGTTGCTCATGCTCCTAATTAAGTCCATCCGGGTCTTCCATCTTTCAATTCAGATTCCGACTCAATCGGCTTTCCTCTCCGATTGGCGAACGTCGAAAGAGAAGAAGGGAGCAGAGATTCTTTAGACACTTTTTTTTTTATTATATACAATCATTCTTCGTCTGCCCCGCGGGATCGGTTCAGGATCGAGTATGATTATTCAGTATAGACAGATACCCTGGTAACTGGTAGACAGAAATAGCGACAACTCTTCTTTTGCTTGCGAAGACATCTGGTTTGTTTAGTCTGATAATGGCCAGAGAGCCGCTCGCTGTGATTAACCAATTCTTGAAGACTAATCCGTGTCTCCAGCAATAAAAAGATGGAGGATCACTTAAAAACTTTAAAAATTTGGTTTCTAGTGTGTCAGTTTAAAACTCTGAGATCTTTGACCTCCCGCTGACGCGGGAAAATACTTCGATTATCTCATCCGTTCGGGACGGGACGTAAGCCCCTACTAGATCCACAAAGGCTGGAGCTTAGGACTGAAACCTAGGGATTACCATAATGTATGGTATGCTATTAAATCTCGGTGTAGCACCTACGTTCGGCCTTTACTTCTATATTAGATTAGCAAAACCCAACAAGCAACGGCTAATTGAGACTCTTATAGATTAGCACAAACAAATATCTTATTTAGAAAGAGTTTCTTTGTTGTTGTTTAGTTAAGCCTCCCGGACTATCAAGCAACAAGGAAGAAACCCCGGTATAGAGATGAAAGTATATACTACCGCTACAGACAACAAGCAAGAGCTTTCAATTCGATCAGAGAGTTATATCTGATAGTGATAAAGAATTTATTCCTTATTCTTATTCAATACCCAACCCTTAAACAAGGTATATTATGTTTATCATTGTGAAATGCGCCCTTACTACTTACACTTAACACTAACAAAATCTTCAATTGAAATCAAGCTCCTCAAGGATCAAAACCCTCGGTAACCGGCGCTACGACCCCGCAAGGCACTACTGTAGCACTCATTGGCCCTAGATTTATGTCTCAACTATCAGAGCTTTCATTCCAGATCAGATTAAGATTACGTGTTTGTG